CGAGTGGAGAGAAAAAAAAAAAGGATTGAACTGAAAATCTTTTCTGGAGATATCCATTTTCCTGGAGAGACAGATAAGATATCCCGACACAGTGGCATCTTGATACCCCCAGGAACAGGAAAAACAAATTCTAAGGAATCCAAAAAATGGAAAAATTGGATCTATGTCCAACGGATCACACCTACTAAGAAAAAGTATTTTGTTTTAGTTCGACCCGTAGTGACATATGAAGTATTGGACGGTATAAATTTAGCAACACTCTTCCCCCCGGATCTGTTACAAGAAAGGGATAATATGCAACTTCGAGTTGTCAATTATATTGTTTACAGAAATGGCAAACCAATTAGGGGAATTTCTGATACAAGTATTCAATTAGTTCGGACTTGTTTAATTTTGAATTGGGACCAAGACAAAAAAAGTTCTTCTATCGAAGAGGCTCATACTTCCTTTGTTGAAGTAAGTACAAATGGTCTGATTCGAGATTTCCTAAGAATTGACTTAGTGAAATTCCCTATTTCGTATCTCAGAAAAAGGAATGATCCCTCAGGCTCAGGATTGATCTCAGATTCAGATAATGTGTCAGATCACACCAATAGCAATCCCTTTTATTCCAAGACAAAAATTCAACAATTACTTAGCCAAAATCAAGGAACTATTCGCACGTTGTTAAATAAAAATAAGGAATGTCCATCTTTGATAATTTTGTCATCATCTAATTGTTTCCGAATGGGTCCATTCAACGCTGGAAAATATCACAATGTGATAAAAGAATCAATTAAAAAAGATCCTATAATTAAAATTAGAAATTCGATTGGCCCTTTAGGAACAGTCCTTCAATTTGTGAATTTTTATTCATTTTACTATTTAATAACTCATAATCCTATTTTGGTAACTAAATATTTGCAACTTGAAAATTTAAAACAGACTTTTCAAGTAATTAACTATTATTTAATGGATGAAAATGGGAGAATTTTGAATCCCGATTCATGCAGTAACATCGTTTTGAATTCATTCAATTTGAATTGGTATTTTCTCCATCATAATTATTATCATAATTATTTTGAAGAAAGATCCACAATAATTAGTCTTGGACAGTTTATTTGTGAAAATGTATGTATATCCAAAAACGGACCCCATCTCAAATCGGGTCAAGTTTTGATTGTTCAAGTTGACTCTGTAGTAATAAGATCCGCCAAGCCTTATTTGGCCACTCCAGGAGCAACTGTTCATGGTCATTATGGAGAAATCCTTTACGAAGGAGATACATTAGTTACATTTATATATGAAAAATCGAGATCCGGTGATATAACGCAGGGTCTTCCAAAAGTGGAACAAGTGTTAGAAGTGCGTTCAATTGATTCAATATCGATGAACCTAGAAAAAAGAATTGAGGGTTGGAACGAGCATATAAAAAAAATTCTTGGAATTCCTTGGGGATTCTTGATTGGGGCTGAACTAACTATAGTGCAAAGTCGTATATCTTTGGTTAATAAGATCCAAAAGGTTTATCGATCCCAGGGGGTGCAAATCCATAATAGGCACATAGAAATTATTGTACGCCAAATAACATCAAAGGTGTTGGTTTCAGAGGATGGAATGTCTAATGTTTTTTTACCTGGAGAACTAATTGGATTGTTGCGAGCGGCGCGAACGGGGCGCGCTTTAGAAGAATCGATCTGTTACCGCGCCATCCTATTGGGAATAACAAGGGCATCTTTGAATACTCAAAGTTTCATATCTGAAGCGAGTTTTCAAGAAACTGCTCGAGTTTTAGCCAAAGCTGCTCTCCGGGGCCGTATCGATTGGTTGAAAGGCCTAAAAGAGAACGTTGTTATAGGAGGGATGATACCCGTTGGTACCGGATTCAAAGGATTAGTGCATCGTTCAAGGCAACATAAGAACATTCCTTTGAAAACCAAAAAGAAGAATTTTTTCGAGGGGGAAATCGGAGATATTTTGTTCCACCACAGAGAATTATTTGATTCTTCCATTTCAAAGAAGTTTCATGATACATCAGAACAATCATTTAGAGGATTTAATGATTCCTAAAAGTGGATTCATACTTTTTTTTTTTAATTCAAATTAAAAAAACTCTTTATTTATGGTCATTTTTTGTGGTAATCGAAAAAAAGATAATAACGAATAGATGGTAGGGGTTTGGATTGTGTATCGACATCCACATGGCCAATCTCCGGTAGAAGAAAAGGTTCCATCGGAACAATTATTTAGTTCAGGGCAACCTCGTCGCTTTTTTTTTTCAAAAAAAAAGCGGAAGTGGGGGAGAGAAATGACAAGAAGGTATTGGAATATCAATTTGGAAGAGATGATGGAAGCGGGAGTTCATTTTGGTCATGGTACTAGGAAATGGAATCCTAGGATGGCACCTTATATTTCTGCCAAGCGTAAAGGTATTCATATTACAAATCTTACTAAAACTGCTCGTTTTTTATCAGAAGCTTGTGATTTAGTTTTTGATGCAGCAAGTAGGGGAAAACAGTTT